CATAAATCGATATTGGTCAAGGAAGCTTTTCAGATGAGACATTCATAAACTACTCTATCTTAATTCTTAGCGAATAACCCCCATTTAACTGGAATATTACACTATATAAATAGATATAAATATATAATAACAAATTACTAAAAAGATTAATAAAAAAAAGAAAATATAAGAAGAAATTCGTCCACCCCCCACATATTTGATAACTTCTCCCATAAAAAAACTTGAAATACCAACTCCATTTGGGATTCCATCAATTACTTGTCTATCAAAAAAAGAATTGAATTTAGCTAACTTTCTTACACTCGCAATTAAAGATACTTCAAAAAAAGCATCTAGATAACCACGATTATATGACCAATCATATATAACATTGATTATTTTATCAGCAATCATTTTTTTAGGAACACTTTTTTGAAATAAATTAAATAAGTTCAAATTTTGTAAAGAAGAAAAAACGGGTTTATAGAAAAAAGACGCTATTAATATTCCGAAAAAAGCTATACTCACCGAAAAAGTGGCATTTGTAAAAAATTCATACCAATCCATAGAATTCTTTGAATTTGGATGTAAAAGGTCTATAGACGGAATTAACAATTTGGATAATATATCCAAATCCATTCCTTCTTGGCTGAAAGAAATTCCAATGGACCCAATGAAGAAAGTAAATAATACTAATATAAGCATAGAAAATAGCATAGTATTGTCTGATTCATGAGGATAAAAAAAAGGAATGTTTTTAGTACCAAAATAGGTACTATCAAAAAAAAGACGTGTTATGCTTTTGACATTTCGATTAATTCGATGTGAATATTCCCTCTTGCGAAAAAAAGAAGTCCTTGAATTATTATTCATTGTTAATAAAGCTACTAAATGAATTTTCTTTTTTAATTTTTTTTTTTCTTCTTTGCCCCATAACGATATTGAATAGAATGAACTATTTTTCTTTCCATTGAAATTTTGAAAATGAACGTTTAAATATCCTTCAAAAACAAGTAAATAGATTCGAAACATATAAAAGGCGGTTAATCCTGCTGTGGAACAAGCTATTATTGCGAAAATTGGTGAATACAACCAACTATCATTAAGAATCTCATCCTTGGACCAAAAACAAGCAAAAGGTGGAATACCACAAAGAGAAAGGGTACCTATTAAAAAAGAGGTTTTTGTAATTGGCGCATGTTTTCTTAAACCGCCCATAAGAACCATATTTTGACTTTTCTCTGGAGAATATCCAACAATTGCTTCCATGGAATGAATAATGGATCCAGATCCTAAAAACAACAATGCTTTTGAATAAGCATGAGTAATCAAATGAAATAAAGCGGCTCGATAAGAGCCCATACCTAAAGCTAACATCATATAACCCAATTGAGACATTGTAGAATAGGCCAAATTTTTCTTAATATCTTTTTGAGCAATAGCTAAAGTTGCCCCGAATACTACTGTAAGTATACCTATAAAAGCTATTCCACTCATTATGGAGGGTATAACTATGAAAAGAGGAAGAAGTCGAGCTACAAGAAAAATCCCTGCTGCTACCATAGTAGCAGCATGAATAAGAGCAGAAATAGGAGTAGGTCCCTCCATAGCATCCGGTAACCATACATGAAGAGGGAATTGGGCAGATTTTGCAACTGAGCCGCAAAATAACAAGAGAGCACACAAAGTCACAAAAAAAAGATTCACTTCATTCTTATAAATCAAGTTATTGAATATTTGAAATAAATCCCGAAATTCCAAACTACCCGTTATCCAATAAAGACCTAAAATTCCTAATAATAAACAAAAATCCCCTACACGATTAGTTACAAACGCTTTTTGACAAGCATTTGCCGCAATAGGACGGGTGAACCAAAAACCTATTAATAGATAAGAACACATTCCAACCAATTCCCAAAAAATATAAACTTGTATCAAATTGGAACTAGTAACTAATCCCAACATTGAAGTATTAAAAAAACTCAGGTAAGTCAAAAATCTCAAATATCCTTGATCATGAGACATATAATTATCACTATAAATAAGAACCAGAATACCAACAGTAGTGATTAAGATCGACATAATAGAAGTAAGTGAATCGATCAAGTAGCCAAACTCTACAGAAAGATCATTATTGATAGTCCAAGACCATACATATTGATAGATAGAACTGTTCTTGATTTGATGAATAGATAAATCGATCGAAAAAATCATAACTATCGTTAACAATAAAATACTAGGAAAAGCCCATATACGGCGAAGATTTTTGGTTGCCGTGGGAAAAAGTAGAAGTCCTACCCCTATTAAAATAGGAACTGGAAGTGGGATGAAAGGTATGATCCATGAAGATTGATGTGTATATTCCATACAAAAAAATAAAGAATAAAAAATATTTGGATTCTTAATGAATTTTGTTTCTTATTCGTTTGTTTTATCTCTTTTGGAAAGGTTTCGGTTAATAAAAAAGTGGATATAGAAATAGAATTTTCTATTTTTAATTATTCTAAATCTTTGCGCAATATTTCCAATATTATTGCAAAGTACAAAGTCAAAATAGACCCATAACCAAATTCCTAGTAAAAAAAAAATGATTATGTATAGAGTGAGGGTAAATAATTACACTAAAACTGCGACCATTCGCTTATTTTGATATGAATCAGAAAAAACAATTCATATGACATGACCAAATAAAATAATTTTTTTTTGATTCAGAAACATTAGTTCAAAAACGAACTAATTTATTATTTTCCATTACAATAAAAAGAAAAAGAGATCTATATATATCTATATCTATGTTTGGAAAAATTTTGAAAACGTTTCTAATATTCAATGTTTTTACTTTAGATAGAAAAAAAAGAGGGAATTCAGATAGATAAGACATATGGCTAATTAAAGAATAATTTTCATTTACAGAATAAATGTCTTTCACATCGAACTATAGCAATGAAAAAACTATCCTAGTTGAATGGCAGTTCCAAAAAAGCGTACTTCTAGATCCAAAAAAAAAATTAGGAAGAATTTTTGGAAAAAAAAAGCATATTGGACAGCATTGAAAGCCTTTTCATTAGCTCAATCCATTTTTACAGGGAACTCGAAAAGTTTTCTTTGTTCCAAAACAGGGAACTCGAAAGGTTTTATTTGTTACAAATAAAAATGTTGGAATAATCCGAATTAGCTCGATTCAAAGAGTATTCTTTAATACTAATTTTATACGAATACGAATAAAGAATATTTACTAATTAGTAATCTGGAATATGGACCATATATTTAGAATATATTATATAATATATTCTAAATATAGTATACCTAAATATAGTATACCTAAATATAGTATAACTAAATATAGTATACCTAAATATAGTATAACTAAATATAGTATAATATATTCTAAATATAGAATCTACCATTTTTTGAATGTAGTGTTCAATTTGAAAACGAACACTCGGAATGAAAAAACACAAGAATCCAACTTCGTATTGAAATTGAAACATTCCATTTTTTTTTTTTAATCAATATTTCTATAGAATTAGAATTGAATTCTTGAAATTGTTGAATATTCCGTTCGTTTTCGTAAACAAATGTACTAAATAAATATAAATATTGGACGTTAATTAATTCTTTCAATCTCGACGATTTACTACTGAATCGGTTATTATGATTTCGAGTAAGCCGCTATGGTGAAATTGGTAGACACGCTGCTCTTAGGAAGCAGTGCTGGAGCATCTCGGTTCGAGTCCGAGTGGCGGTATGGCATCGTATCCTATATTCTAAAAGAATAAATCCTATAATGAATTCAATTCCAGATTTCTATTCCTAGTATTCATACCTTTTTTATTTTCATTATAGATATTTATTTTCATTATAGATATGATATTTTTCACTTTAGAGCATATATTAACTCATATATCGTTTTCGGTCATATCAATTGTTATTTCAATTCATTTGATAACCTTATTAGTCAATGAAATAGTCGGATTATATGATTTGTCCAAAAAAGCCATGGCAATCACTTTTTTCTGTGTAACGGGATTGTTAATTACTCGTTGGTTTTTTTCGGGCCATTTACCATTTAGTGATTTATATGAATCCTTAATCTTTCTTTCATGGGGTTTTTCTATTTTTCATATACTTCCGTGTTTTAAAAAGGATAAAAACCTTTTTAGTACAATACTAGCACCAAGTGTTATTTTTACCCAAGGCTTTGCTACTTCGGGTCTTTTAACCAAAATGCATCAATCCATAATAGTAGTACCCGCGCTACAATCCCATTGGCTAATGATGCACGTAAGTATGATGATATTGGGCTATGCGGCTCTTTTATGTGGATCGTTATTATCCGTGGGTATTTTAGTCATTACGTTTCAAGAAGTGATCCAAATTCTTTCTTTTACCAAGAATTTGGATTCTTTAAATAAAGAATTTGATTTTGCTGAAATCAAATACATGAATATGAATGAAAGAAACAATGTTTTACCAAAAACTTCTTTTTATTCTTCTAAAAATTATTACAGGTCTCAATTTATTCAACAATTGGATCGTTGGGGTTCTCGTATTATTAGTCTCGGTTTTCTCTTTTTAACTATAGGTATTCTTTCAGGAGCAGTATGGGCTAATGAGGCATGGGGATCCTATTGGAATTGGGATCCAAAGGAAACTTGGGCCTTTATTACTTGGACCATATTCGCTATTTTTTTACATACTAGAAAAAATAAAAAATGGGAAGGGATAAATTCTTCCATAGTGGCCTCGATAGGATTTCTTATCATTTGGATATGTTATTTGGGGATCAATCTATTAGGAATAGGACTACATAGTTATGGTTCATTTACATCTAATTGAATTCAAATGAGTAAAGAACCCTCTAAATAAAAATATGGAAAGCATATATATACTTTCCATATTTTAAACTTCCAAAAAATCGTCGAGAACCCTTTAAATCAAGTAATGGAATGATTCAAGGGGTTCTCAGAAACAACAAACATATTTGATTACAATTCCATTTTTTTCATTGTACTAAAGGGTTTTTTCTCTTTTTTATTTATTGGTTTTATTCATGAAAACGATCTATCCAAAATTAGATAGAATAGCCTCAACTTTCTCAACCGAAAATGAGAAAATGAAATCCGGATAAATACCAATACCTATTACGGGTATAAGGATAGAAATCGAAATAAATAATTCTCTCGGCCCAGAATCAAAAAAATAAGAGTTTGGTGTATTAAAAAACTTGTATCCATAGAACATCTGCCGTAACATGGATAATAAATAAATAGGAGTTAATATCATTCCAATTGCAGTTACAAAAGTAATTAGTATTTTCATCGTTAAAAGATATTTTGGACTAGTAATTATTCCAAAAAAAACTATCAATTCTGCAACAAAACCGCTCATGCCCGGCAATGCAAGAGAAGCCATCGATAAGATAGTAAAAATCGTGAATATTTTTGGCATTGGGATAGCCATCCCACCCATTTCGTCAAGAGAAAGAAGACGTAGTCTATCATAACTAGTTCCTGCCAAGAAAAAAAGCGCAGCACCAATAAATCCATGAGATATTATTTGTAAAATGGCCCCGTTGAGCCCAGTATCACTGAGAGAACCAATCCCTAGAATAAGGAAACCCATATGAGATACCGAGGAATAAGCTATTCTTTTTTTTAAATTACGTTGACCAAAAGATGTTGAAGCAGCATAGATTATTTGAATAGAACCTAATATCATTAACCAGGGACAAAATATGGAATGAGCGTGGGAAAATAATTCCATATTAATTCGAACCAACCCATACGCTCCCATTTTTAATAAGATTCCGGCTAAAAGCATACAAGTGCTGTAATGTGCCTCTCCGTGGGTATCTGGTAACCATGTATGTAAGGGTATAATCGGCGATTTGACAGCAAAAGCAATAAGAAATCCCATATAGAATATTATTTCTAGGGCCACGGGATACGATTGATTAGTTAATGTTTCCAAATTTAATGTTGGTTCATTCGAACCAGATAAACCAATACCCAGAATTCCCATTAATAAAACAATAGAACTTCCCGCAGTGTACAAAATAAACTTTGTAGCTGAATACAAACGTTTCTTTCCTCCCCACATGGATAAAAGTAGATAAACGGGAATTAATTCCAATTCCCACATGATGAAAAAAAGTAAAATGTCTCGAGACGCAAATAGTCCTATTTGACCACTATACATTGCTAACATCAGGAAATAGAATAATTTGTATTCTCGAGTAACCGGCTGAGCCGCTAACGTGGCTAAAGTGGTGATAAATCCCGTCAGTAAAATGGGCCCTATAGAGAGTCCATCTATTCCCAATCTCCAGTAAAAATCAAAAAAATTGATCCATTTATAATTCTCCGTCAGTTGGATTAGTGGATCATCCAATTGGAAATGATAACAAAATGCATAGGTTGTTAGAAGGAGATCGATTAAGCATATACAAATGCTATACCACCTAATTACCTTATTTCCCCTATGAGGAAATAAGAAGATTAAGGAACCCCCGGCTATTGGCAAAACTACAACTATTGTTAACCAAGGAAAATAATTCGTGATAAAAATAAGATACACTTGGGCCAGAAAAGCCCGCGCTCAAAATAAAATAGAAAACAAATTTCTATTTTATTTTGAGCGCGGGCTTTTGCCAGTAAAAAAACGTATTCGTGTGGTGTTTTTTGAAACGTATCAATAACCTAGACCCATACTTCGAGTTGTTTCATGCCATAAATAAACCCGAACACTTAAGAAATCCGTCGGACAGGCGGACTCACACCTCTTACAACCAACACAGTCCTCTGTTCTTGGGGCAGAAGCTATTTGCTTAGCTTTACATCCATCCCAAGGTATCATTTCTAATACATCTGTGGGACAGGCTCGGACACATTGAGTACATCCTATACATGTATCATAAATCTTTACTGAATGTGACATTGTATCTATAGTAATTTTTGAACATCAAAAATGAATATTATCGATCTAGTAAACTCGTAAATGAATCATATATTTATACACCAGATGAATCAATGATTTGTCAGAATTTTGTTAATCAAAATAAACGTTTAAATAAATTAAATTTCGAAGAACGAAAAGAAGAGGACCAGGATACTTTGATTTCTTATGATTTCGCAAACGTAAATAAGATCATACGTTATGTAGCATACATCCTAATTTGAATTGATAAATAGTACATTATTCAAAATTCTACTTTTTATTAATTATGATTAATGCTATTTATTCAACAAATTCGATTGATTAATACGGGTTGATTTTCTGTTACGAGAAATGGAAGAAACAATAGCCAGTCCGATAGCTGCTTCAGCGGCTGCAATAGCGATAACAAAAATGGAAAAAATATTTCCTTTTAATTGGCGATTATCAAAAAAATCGGAAAAAGTTACGAGATTTATATTAACTGCATTCAGTATAAGTTCAAGACACATAAGGGCTCTAACCATATTTCGGCTCGTGATTAATCCATAGATCCCAATAGAAAATAAATAGGCACTCAAAACAAGTACATGTTCGAGCATCATTGACCAACTCCTTATCCATTTTGATTCATTTCAATATGAACAACAATTCAAGAGATTCGATTGACTAAAGAATATAACAAACAAAAGAATATATTGGCAATAAAAAAAGAGTTTCTATATAAAAACTCTTTCACTTCACATAGAATTCAACAGAAATAAATGTGAGAAAATGGAATCTGGATTTATATTGCTAGTTCTCGCAAGATTTCCTACTGGCGAGCTACGACAATTGCACCTATCAAAGCAACTAAAAGAATTATTGAAATGAGTTCAAATGGAAGAAAAAAATCTGTTGATAAATGAATTCCAATTTGTTGACTAGTACTTATCAAATCTTGCTCAATAATCTGATTTGGTCTTGTAGTCCAAATAATCCCATACCATGATGTATCTGGAATAGTAGTTATTAGTGAAACAAAAATACTTGTACAAACCAGCAAAGTAATTCCATCCCCAACGGTCCAAAGATGAAAATCTTGGTAATATTCTGAACTATTCATGAACATCACAGCAAATATTATTAAAATGTTAATAGCTCCCACGTAAATAAGTAGCTGCGAAGCAGCTACAAAATGTGAGTTTGATAAAATATAGAATAAAGATATACAAACAAGAACCAGTCCCAACGAAAAAGCAGAAAAAATTGGGTTGGGAAGTAATACTACCCCTAGACTTCCTAATACAAGACCCGATCCCAGAAAGACTAAAAGAAAATCATGTAACGTTTCAGGCAAGTCCATTCTATGTAAAAAAAAAGACAAAGAAATAGAAATTTCATGACCTTATTGATATGACCAGGAAAAAAATTTATATACTTAATTATGATTATGCATTGAAAAAAAAAATTCTAAGGAGTTTGAATGGATATAGGTACAGTTATATAATCAATGTCATTCCCGTTTTTATACGAAAGAGTAAAACTATACTAAAACGAAGGTATATACGTATATATAACATCTATATAATAGATAATATAATAGTTCATATTTGAACTATTTAATAGTTCCAATTTCGATAATATATATTTATTTATCGATTTAAGAATATATTTTGATAATCTATAATATGGAATATTTCGAATCTGATATAGAATCTAATTAATCCAATTTGTATTCATTTTTAATTTTTTTTAATTATCCAAATTCTATTTATATTATTTATATATTATATGGATTTCTATATAGAATAGAATTTGATTTATATGATTTGAATTGTTCGAATTGTATAATCATCAATTACTGACATTGGTAAACGGCCCAAAGCAATTTGATTATAATTCAATTCGTGACGATCATAAGTCGAAAGTTCATATTCTTCCGTCATTGATAAACAATTTGTTGGACAATACTCAATACAGTTACCACAAAAAATACAGATTCCGAAATCAATACTGTAATTAAGCAATCGTTTCTTTCGAATATCAGTTTCCATTTTCCAATCAACAACGGGTAAATCTATAGGACATACACGCACACATACTTCACAAGCAATGCATTTATCAAATTCAAAATGGATTCGACCACGGAAACGTTCCGATGTGATTAATTTTTCATAAGGATATTGAATAGTTACAGGTAAACGATTTGCGTGAGATAAGATAATCATGAAACTTTGACCAATGTACCTTGCAGCTCGGACTGTTTGTTGACCATAATTCATGAACCCAGTTACCATAAGGAACATATCGTAAATATCTATGAATATTTTTGTTTTATTTCTTTCTCTTATTTGAGACAAGTAATGAATATAGAAGATCAATCTTTTATAGTGAAAACAATTGAGATGAAGTTGTTAATAATAGATTACCGAGAGAAATAGGTAAAAGAAATTTCCATCCAAGATTTAATAAGTGATCCATTCTTAGCCTAGGCAAAGCCCATCTTGTTATGATAGAAAGGAATAAGAAAAAATAAGTTTTAGCTAATGTAATAAAGAGATCAATTGTAGTTCCAAAAACTCCATATGTTTTATGGATTTCAAAAAACTCAGAAACGAATATGTACGGAATAGAGATATTTGAACCGCCCAAGTAAAGAACTGTTACAAATAATGAAGAAATTAATAGGTTTAAATAGGAAGCAACGTAAAATAAACCAAATTTGATACCCGAATATTCTGTTTGATAACCCGCTACTAATTCTTCTTCCGCTTCTGGTAAATCAAAAGGTAATCTTTCACATTCCGCTAGCGAAGAAATTAGAAAAACGATGAAACCCATAGGTTGACGCCACAAATTCCATCCCCAAAAACCATATTTTGATTGTGCATCAACTATGTCAACTGTACTTAAACTGTTAGATAATCCTAGTCGGTGATAACATTACTGTTATCATCTCTATTACAGAACCGTACATGAGATTTTCACCTCATACGGCTCCTGGAAAGCCTTAAGTAAATCTAAGGACCGGGCCGATTTTTTATCTATTGATAGATCATCCCTAAGATAGATAAGATTTGAAAAGATAGATAAGATTTGAATCTATCGGACGGTTCTGAATTAGACCAATTCAATTCTGTCTGTTCGAATAAATAATTTAATTAAGTAAATAGAAATCCATTTTAATAAAAGATACAAAAGGTACTTCTGAATTGATCTCATCCCTTAAAAATTAAAATTTTAATTTGTTGAGTAATAACTGAATTCTTCAATAAAATACTCTTTTAGAATTATCAATAACCCTCATCATTTTCAATTACGAAAAAGAATTCCACACTTTCTTTCCAGTAATATGGATATAAGAAATCAAAAACGAAAAAGCGATCTCCTTTTCGTTTTTGATTTCTTGTGTTTTTTCGTTCCTATTCTTCTTTTTTGTGCTATGAAAAAGGGACTCCAAAAATTTTTAAGGATTTGTTCGTTCCTGATAGTAATTCATTTAATCAGTGGATGGAAGCATACTCTGGATCGGAGTTGTGGGGAGTATTGCTTGATTTTTTCTACCAATTTAAAGCCCCAATTAGTATTCTTTTTCTATTTATTATGCGTAAATTCTCTTTTGGATAATTTACCAAATCTGCGTTACTAATCCTTTGTGTATCTTGGTGTTTCTAACCATCCACTCCTTTTTTATTAACCCCCTTATTTATGTTAATACATCTATGATAATTCATACAAATGGTAACTAAAACTCAATAAGGTTGGTCTTTTGAGACCGCTTCAAAACAGGATGACTAATTATCCAATCTTGGGTTAAATGGCCTCTTCTGTTTATAATTTTATTTGACTTCATTCTTATACATAGAAAATGAGACTCCAAATTTTTACTGCCATTTAAAATCATCATATTATCTATTAACTATATTCCTTATAGTTAATAGATAGGATATTCAATAGAAGCTAAGCTGTTTTATTTCACTCATATAACTATCTGATTTAGTTCTTCCATCCGAATTAATTGTTAAAAATAAAATTAAGATAATGAAAGTATCTATTCAATTAATTCGACTCCCTTCTTAATTTATATAGTACTATAAAGAGAGGAGTATAGCAATAGCATCGAATAGCTTTTTCTATTTCAACGAATCGCACGTAGAGATATTGATAAGACACATAGAGTTAATGGTATTTCATAACTAATCGATTGAGCAGCAGCTCGTAGACCACCCAAAAAGGAATATTTATTATTTGACCCATAACCTGACATAAGAAGTCCAATGGGAGCAATACTCGAAATAGCAATCCATAAAAAAACACCTATATTGAAATCAGATAAAACAAAGTTATAGCCAAAGGGAATTACTGAATAGCTTAGAAGGATTGATATGACTGATATAGATGGTCCGATACTGAATAAACGAATATCTCCCCTAGATGGAATAAGATTCTCTTTGAAAAGTAGTTTTGTTCCGTCTGCTAGAGCTTGAAGAACTCCAAAAGGACCAGCATATTCAGGTCCAATACGCTGTTGTATCCCTGCAGATATTTCTCTTTCTAACCATACAATTGCTAGTACACTTATTGTGATTCCCAATAGAAGAATCAACATAGGTACAAGTACCCATAGAATTCCATAGACCTCTTTGAAAGATTCCAATCCGGAAAAAGAATGGATATCTTGGACTTTCGTTGTATCAATTATCATTTCAACGATCAATTTCTCCCATAATGATATCTATGCTACCTAGTATTGTCATAATATCAGCCAATTTCATTCTTTTAACTAATTGAGGAAGAATTTGCAAATTGATAAAACCTGGTGGACGAATTTTCCATCTCCAAGGAAAACCATTCTGATCTCCTATTAGAAAAATCCCTAATTCGCCCTTGGGGGCCTCAACTCTTACATAAAGTTCTTGTTTCGGCAATTCAAAAGTCGGAGACGATTTTTTACCAATGAATCGATATTCAAAATCATTCCATTTTGGCTCCTTTTCTCTATCAAAGCAGCGGATTTCTAAATTTTCATATGGCCCGCCGGGAATTCCTTCCAAAGCCTGTTGAATTATTTTTATGGATTCCATCATTTCACCAATTCGAACTAAATAACGAGCTAATGAATCTCCTTCTTTTTGCCATTGAACTTCCCAATCAAATTCTTCGTAACATTCATAATTATCAACGTTACGTAGATCCCATTGTATTCCGGAAGCCCGAAGCATAGGTCCTGATAAACCCCAATTTATTACTTCCTCTCTACCAACAATACCTACTCCCTCAACCCGTTCTAAAAAAATGGGATTTCGCGTAATAAGGTTTTGATATTCAACAACCCTTGTTAAAAAATAATTGCAGAAATCGAAACATTTATCTATCCAACCATGAGGTAGATCAGCCGCTACTCCCCCGATACGAAAAAAATTATGCATCATTCTCATACCTGTCGCAGCTTCAAATAGATCATATATTAATTCTCTTTCTCTAAAAATATAGAAAAAAGGAGTTTGTGCACCAATATCTGCCATAAAAGGTCCCAGCCATAGTAGATGAGAAGCTATACGACTTAACTCCAACATAATTACTCGGATATAGCTGGCTCTTTTAGGTACTTGAATATTTCCCAATTGTTCCGGTCCATTTACGGTTATTGCTTCTGTGAACATAGTAGCTAAATAATCCCAACGTGTTACATAAGGCAGATATTGTATAATTGTTCTGTTTTCCGCAATTTTTTCCATCCCTCTGTGTAAATAACCCAATATTGGTTCACAATCAATAACATCTTCACCATCCAGAGTCACAATAAGTCGAAGAACACCATGCATTGATGGGTGGTGGGGCCCCATATTGACTATCATGAGGTCTTTTCTTGTAGCTGGGACATTCATAGGTTTTTCCTCGATTCATTCTTCCATGAATCGTTAAAAAAAAGTTCATCAAAATTCAGGATCTAATAAATCGAATAATTGAAAATGACTCTTGAAATTAACGAATTTTGGACTCCCGAATATCCAACTGATTTATTAATTTTTTATAACGTATTCCATTTTTCTTTGCCAAATAAGCCAGTAGTCGTTGTCGTTTTCCCAGAATTTTACGTAAACCTCTTTGAGATAAATAGTCTTTTCGATGTAATTCAAAATGTGAAGTAAGTCTTCGTATCTTATTAGTGAAATTGATTACTTGAAATTCAACTGATCCTGGGTTTTCTTCTTCTTTTTTTTGTGAAATAACAGGTATAAATGAATTTTTTATCATAAAATGAAATGAAAGCTTTCCTCTTCCCCTCCTTTTTGTTTTTGATAGATATTTTTATTGATCAGTAATAGTAATGACACGAATTTTGAATTTTGTATATAAAAGGATCTTAATTTACTTAACAATACAATTCTGAATTTGATTTTTTCAAATCAAATTCAGAATTATTATTAAGCAATTCAAATAGATATAAATAGACTATATTTATGAATAGATATAAAAATAGTCTATTTATGGATTCACAAAGTAAAAAATTCTATTGTATACTTCAAAAAAATAAGCCGATTTTTTGGATTCATTTTTCTATCTATTCTATCTAATGGATACATCATTGAATTAGTATCAATGCCACAATGCCTGTGCACATTTATTTTCTATGAGAAAATATATATATATATAAATATTTTAATTTATATATATATATATTTTCTCATATCATAGATGTTACGAGAAGAAGATAAATGAGAGGATTATTGATCAAATTTTCAATCGCGGATACATATGTGTCCTTAATATACTGAAACGGCTTCCATTATGGGTATCAAACCAATAGCGATTTATACAAGCTAAATCCTCTAATCGATAATTTGGCCAAAGAAAGAATTTTAAATTCATTCGTTTTTTTGTTTCTCTATCAAGATCTTTCTTTTTAGGCAAGGAATTATTTATTTTTTTCTCATTGTAATTTATTGTGTTTCTATGGACCGTATTTCTACGATTGAAACACATTAGAATTCTCAATTCTCTACGGCGTCGACTGGACAGAATATTTTCAGGAACAAGCAAATCATAATGATTTTTATCAAGACGACTTTTTTCTGGCTTTCTTTGAAAAATTTGGCGCTTGTTCGTATGAATCAACGATAGGCTTATGGTTTGATACATCAAAAATTGTTCGTCGTTTTTTTTTTTTCTAGCCAGGCGAACAGGTTCCATAAAAAATATTTGTTTTTTACTCAATTCTGACTGGGCCGTAAAAGTGAAATTCCTATGATTCTGAATTGCCATAGTATCTAGATTTAGTTCTCCCTTTTGAATCGAGATTATAAAAAATTTTTTTAGATTTTTCAATCTAATCAGGAGACAGAAAAGTTGGATATTATTCATTATTGTTTCGTGTAGGAAACTATGAGAGTTCAAATGAAAACCTAAATATTTTTTTAGTAAGAAACTCTGCTCTCCCATTAGATTATTCATGTCTCGATTTAGATCTATAGTCTCCGCATCATTCTTTGAGCGAGATGGTTGTAGATCTTTATTTTTTTTTTCTTCTCCCTTTTGATTTTTTTCTTCTCCCTTTTGATTTTTTTCTTCTCCCTTTTGATTTTTTTCTTCTCCCTTTTGATCATTCCTGTCTCGATTTAGACCTATAGTCTTCGCATCATTCTTTGAGCGAGATGGTTGTAGATCTTTATTTTTTTTTTCTCCCTTTTGATCATTCCTGTCTCGATTTAGACCTATAGTCTTCGCATCATTCTTTGAGCGAGATGGTTGTAGATCTTTATTTTTTTTTTCTTCTCCCTTTTGATTTTTTTCTTCTCCCTTATTATCCAATTCATTTTCATTTCCATAAAAAGGGGAAACAAGGGATTTGATTGGCATGATCCAAGGATTCTTCATATATGCATTACAAAATATCCCTAATTTCGAAAAGAACCCAAATTTCGGATTCGATATCGAATGATTTTTTATTTCTACATTCATTACCTTCCAAGGTAAATCTATTACCTTCCAATCCAAATACTTTCTACCCCTATCTATAATAACATCTTCTGCTATATAATTTTGGATAGAGATATCGCCCGTTCTATCCAAAAATTCTTTTTTGCGTGTGTTGTCATTGAATGGTGATCTATATCCATAAATATATGATTTTTTCTTCTCTGCATAATTTATATATTTATATGACAAAAGATCATATCTAGATTGTTTTTTTATTTTTTTTTTTAATTCTAATTTTATTTTTTTTTTTAATTCTAATAAGTCTGGGTCTAGTTGTTGTTTTTTGTAAAGAATTAATGGGGTTTTTTCATCTGAATCATATTCGATTAAATCTTTATTTTGAGCCACACGATGTTTATGGATTCCATTTCTCCAGTTTTCTGGTACTAATCTCGACCAGCTGCTCTCCGGTAAATCATATTGATAATGAGTCTTTAACCAATTTGTCCATTGAGTCATTCCAGAAGCAGGACGGTTCTTACGTCTAAATTTTGAATCAAATATCTCGTCTTCTCCACTCCAATAATCCGGTACTACTTTCTGAGTATAAATGCATATTGTAAACATACTATTATCATTATCCGGATACTGATAAATAGACTTATACTCATACTCACGTACATATCTATCCATGTAGTACTCCATGTTGTTGTTACTAACAGGAAGGTTCTTATTTGAATCCAATATCTCTTTTCCTTGTAATCTAAAAAAATAATCCTTTATTTCATTCTTAAGAAAAAAAGAGCTTTCATGAGATTCAAAAATAGATCTTAACTTATAGTTATATACGTTGCTAACTGGGGTTTGTGATAATTTAAAAAATACATATGCTTGTGACAAAGAAGATACGTCACAAGAATTCTGTGAATTTATATTCGTACTATTACAAGATTTCTGTATAATTGACATAAATGGAATTATACTTTGATTTGTTTTATCAATTCTTTCTGCATTTGTTTTTTTCTTGGAAATAGATTTATTTACACTTTTTTTTGTTGATTCAAGAAAAAGTTGTACATTGATCCTAGGAATATGAATGACCCATAAAAGGATATCCATGTATATTTTTTCCATGAAAATTTTAAAAAAAGAATATGATTTACGGCTTAATCGAACATTTATTTTTCGGAATATTCGAAAAATATTTTGTAGTAATTCTAATCTAGGATCAGACCCAAAGAATATTAGAAAAATATTTTTTTGTAATTCGAATATAGGATCAGACTCCATTTCATAGAATGTAAAATTTGCATAAATTCCTCTGTTCGAATTCAAATTTTTCTCCGAAGTTATAACCTCCCCGTTTTTTTCTTGGTTCATTTTTTCTATTTGCTTGTTAATTATCATTGTTTTAAGATTAAGATCTCTTATCCTTTTTTCTGTGAATGCAGAATTTATCCAATTACTAGATTGAATTCGAACAGGTGATTCGTAAATCATTGGATTATTCTTACTGATTGTTGAATTTTTTTTGCTTTCACTCAATTCATATCTATTTTGGAATCCAAATAGAATACTTTTGATGTTCCATTTTCCTATTTCATTTAAGATAGTTAGAAACTCCTTTTTTCTTTCATTTAAGATAGTTAGAAACTCCTTTTTTCTTTCATTTAAAATGGGTATAACTGGAAAAAAACGATTTTTGAAATCTCTTATCCATTGTTTTTTTATTTTTTTAAAAATTGGACCCAAAAATGAAAAAGGATTGAAGATATAATTATCAAGGTACGATTCTATTTGTGTTCCAGAAGCTGTTAAAATCCATAAGTTTTTTTTTTTCACGCTTTTTTTTTTAGTGGATCTTGTTGTTTTTTCAGTAAATTGTACCTTCTTAGATTTGCGCCAAGGTTTCAGAACAAAGGGAGATAAGATCCTGATCTGAAGACCCTCTGTTACCCAGTTTTGTGGTAATTTGTTGCTGGATACTGGAATGCCCTGATAAGTGCATTTAATATGCACTTCTTTTTTCCAATCCCTAAAATCTTCTGACCATTCAGGATCTTGAAATAATACTATACGAATGATATTTTTCGCTATTATCAATGAAGGTAATATAATATATTTTCTAAGATAAGATTGGGTTATTATTACAAAGCTTCTAAGTGTTAGACCATATAGAATGTTCTCCCAGGCTTCTTCTATTTCTATAAGTCTTTGGTCCTCGTCGTTTTTTTTTTCCTCTTTTTGATCCTCTTGTCTCCTTTTCTCAAAAGCCAAAAATTCCGAATTGTCTGTCCCTTGTTTCCGGAAATATTCTTTCAAATATTGGGATATATCATCGAAAAGATCACCAAAAAAGAACGAATATTTTTGTATTTTGTCCAAAAAAAGGGGGGAATGGGGATGACTTTGAAACTCTTTCAAAGTCACTGTTTTACGCCTTTGAGCGCGCATAGATCCTCTGATTAGATCTCGGGCAAAATCTGGTTCGCGTGAATATTTTAGTAAAGTCAATTCCACTTCTTCAGATTTTTCCACCTTATCAATCATATCCTCATTGTCATCAGTATTCTCAAGATTCGGAGTATTCAATTCTTCCTTCTTATTCTTTGGCAATTCTCCCTTCTTATTCTTTGGCAATTCTTCCTTCTTTGGTTTAGTACTAAAAATCACTATAGGGTTAGCGTCTCTGGAACGAATCTGAGGCACATTTTGTAGGCTGTCCGTCAGTTGCTCCAAGTCGGAGATTAAGTTGAATGACCATCGAGGAACGTTTTTACGGATTTCATTTATTTCAATAAAGTTTTCTTCATTAAAAATTGTTTGATCATTCAGATCAGTTCTAATTGCGTCAAGTAAGAATTCTTTTTTTCTTTTTTTTTCTTCGGAATATATTTTTACTTGTTCATGTTCTGGAAATAAATAAAGTCCGTCAAAATTCAAACTTGATACTGATTTTTCCGAAAATTTACTGATTAAATTAAAAAAAAAACCAATTTCAGTTAATACTGATTTTCTATCAATATCAAATGGATCCATTTTCTGTTCAAATTCTGGAGAATTACTATTACTACTAAGAAGGATACCATGAATCTTATTTATAAAAATGGAATTTGTTGCGTAAGTTTCATTTTGAATTGATGGTGAAAAGCTTTTTTCGATTCGTCCACGAAACCGTCCATTCAAGAAAGGATCATATATTTTAGGTAAGTATTTTATTTTCTCCTCATCATTACACAATCGAATTCGGTTTTCTAATACATCCGGAAGACTAAATTCCTTATCTAAAACTTTTGCCCTTTTTAAAAATTCATTGCTTAGTTTCTTTCTTTTTTCTAAATTCGCGGAGCTCCAAGAATTAGACAATTCATTATAGGAGATTTTATCTCTTGTGAAGAGATCCATTTTTTTTTCCATGATTTTAAGAAAAGCAAATAAATTAGGTGGATACGTGAAAGATATTCTTTCTTTCCCATCACTTTGACATATATGAAAAAAAAATTGTGAATTTTCATTTCTTACGAAATTGTCAAAGTGATCATTTTTTATATATCGCAATGGACGATTCCATCGTTGAAAATCGAAAAAGGTAGTTAGAAAAGGCTTTTCCATCTGTTCCTCGATAGTATCTTCTTCGAGGGATTCATTTTGTTCTTGTTTAGTTTTTTCCGTTTCCGAATCTATTTCATCTTCCTCCTTTTCATCTTCCTCCTTTTCATCTTCCTCCTTTTCATCTTCCCCCTTTTTATCTTCCTCAATTTCTGGGGGTTTCTCAGTCAAACAATAAGGAAGCGGTATTCTGCATAAATAGTGGAAAAGGATAATCAATGAAAAAACAGCAAATAG